CAGTAAGACCTGCCGAAACACGTATGGGTTCGGGGAAAGGATCCCCTGAATATTGGGTAGCTGTTGTTAAACCGGGGCGAATACTATATGAAATGGGTGGAGTAAGCGAAAATATAGCTAGAAGGGCTATTTTAATAGCAGCATCCAAAATGCCGATACGAACTCAATTTATTATTTCGGGATAAAAATGTAGAACCGACGGAAATGAATCTTGGGGATGAAACAAAAACGCAAGTTTCTTTTTTTGGACAAACAATATTTCTTTTATTTTCTTCATCCTTTGCATTGGAAGAATAGACTCAAAATTTGATATGATTCAACCTCAGACCCATTTAAATGTAGCGGATAACAGCGGGGCTCGAGAATTAATGTGTATTAGAATCCTAGGAGCTAGTAATCGTCGATATGCTCATATTGGTGACGTTATTGTTGCTGTGATCAAAGAAGCAGTACCAAATATGCCCCTAGAAAAATCAGAAGTAGTGAGAGCTGTAATTGTTCGTACCTGTAAAGAACTTAAACGTGACAACGGTATGATAATACGATATGATGACAATGCTGCAGTTGTGATTGATCAAGAAGGAAATCCAAAAGGAACTCGAATTTTTGGTGCAATCCCCCGGGAATTGAGACAATTAAATTTTACTAAAATAGTTTCATTAGCTCCCGAGGTATTATAAAATAAAATGAGATCGTGATATCTTTGGGGTATTTGAAAGAACTAGATTAAGAACTAGATTAATTCGTAGATTGTGTCTCACGCATATACCTTAAAAAATTCCTATTCATCAACCAATAGAAAAAAAAAAAAGAAAAACATGTTGATTATATCCAATTTCAGGCACCAATAATTATAGTTCATCATGGGTAGAGACACTATTGCTGAGATAATAACCTCTATACGAAATGCTGATATGGATAGAAAAAGAGTTGTTCGCATAGCATCTACTAATATTACCGAAAATATTGTTAAAATACTTTTCCGAGAAGGTTTTATCGAAAACGTCAGAAAACATCGAGAAAAAAACAACTATTTTTTGGTTTTAACCCTTCGACATAGAAGGAATGGGAAAAGACCCTATAGAAATTTTTTAAATTTAAAACGGATCAGTAGACCCGGTCTACGAATCTATTCTAACTCTCAACGAATTCCTAGAATTTTAGGTGGGATGGGGATTGTAATTCTTTCTACTTCTCGAGGTATAATGACAGACCGGGAGGCTCGACTAGAAGGAATCGGCGGAGAAATTTTGTGTTATATATGGTAATCCATTTAATATCCAAATGGGATCCGAAACCTCTTCCTATTTGTAAAAAAAAAAAGAAAAGGGGTGAGTTGTCTAATATCGTTTCTCCTTCATTAGTTGATACTTCAGGGGGGCTTTACCTGAAATGAAAGAACAAAAATGGATTCATGAAGGTTTAATTACTGAATCGCTTCCCAATGGCATGTTCCGGGTTCGGTTAGATAATGAAGATCTGATTCTAGGTTATGTTTCAGGAAAGATCCGACGTAGTTTTATACGGATACTGCCGGGAGATAAAGTCAAAATTGAAGTAAGTCGTTATGATTCAACCAGAGGACGTATAATTTATCGACTCCGAAACAAGGATTCGAAAGATTAGGGCGTTTTTATTCAATACGATTCGAGATGAAAAATTTCAAGAAACTTATTTTCTACCAAGAAGTAGATTTAGAATTAAGATAAGGAATGACAAATATGAAAATAAGAGCTTCCGTTCGTAAAATTTGTGAAAAATGTCGCCTAATCCGTAGGCGGGGGCGCATTATAGTAATTTGTTCCAACCCGAGACATAAACAAAGACAAGGATAATCAGACTCGTTAAAAGGCTCAATGTACAAATAAGGAATCTCTTTTGACATGAAATGGATATATCCATATATTTCTGACTCATATTTATGAGATGATACAATATGGCAAAAGCTATACCGAGAACTGGTTCACGTAGGAATGTACGTATTGGTTCACGTAAGAGTGCACGTAGAATACCAAAGGGAGTTATTCATGTTCAAGCAAGTTTCAATAATACCATTGTCACGGTTACAGATGTACGGGGTCGGGTGGTTTCCTGGGCCTCTGCCGGTACTTCGGGATTCAAGGGTACGAGAAGAGGTACACCCTTTGCCGCTCAAACTGCAGCAACAAATGCTATTCGTACAGTAGTAGATCAAGGTATGCAACGAGCAGAAGTCATGATAAAAGGTCCCGGTCTCGGAAGAGACGCAGCATTACGAGCTATTCGTAGAAGTGGTATACTATTAACTTTCGTACGGGATGTAACCCCTATGCCACATAATGGCTGTAGACCTCCGAAAAAAAGACGTGTGTAGAAATGAACAGTGAATCAATTTCAAGAGAAACAAGAGAAATAAATAATTCAATCAAATAAAATAATATTACTATGGTTCGAGAGAAAGTAACAGTATCTACTCGGACACTACAGTGGAAGTGTGTTGAATCAAGAACAGACAGTAAAC